GGCATCGTTTCCGTGGTAGGTGCTGCTCTAAAAAAAGGGTTGGTAGCATTGGTTCTTGGAACATAGGCCATTCTCGGTGACGGGCATGACCTTGTCGTCTGAAATGCGTGCAGAACTTAGGTATTCAAAAAGAAACGATTTCTTGCTAGTGATCCATACACAGTAGATCCAATCCAAACACGATTTGGGAGGTTTTCCTTGAGAAGATCGACTTCTACACAAACCCTAGCTACGTTGGGGCGTGAGACAAGCTTCGTAGGACCATTAAGGGTCAGGCCAATTCCGAAAGTAAAGACGATAGAAAACAGGCGAAACTCAAAGAAGAAGACAATAGGCAGATGGGGTCGCCCCAATAGGCGCATGCATTGGATCACCATTGCGGAGACGGAAATCATGGCTCCAGCAGAAAACCCTAAACATCAATCCCTCAATCAAAAACTTCTCTTTTTTGGTGCATATCTTCTTTGTTCGAGAGCTTGATGAAGACGTGCCTTGGATCTAACAGAGTGATCGACTCCCTTGGTACGCCAGTTCTTGCGAGCGAACTCCCGAACGACAGGTAGAAGAGGGCGGCCTCGGAGGAAACGCCCCACCAAGCCGAGATTTTTCCGCCGGGTTTCAAACCTCGGTTTCCTCAAAAGAAAATATATTGCAGACTCGCCTCGAAAAACCGAAGGTTTTTCAGAGGTTTCGTCCCTATTCCATATTGGCGGTTTAGGACGACCAGCCACAACCGCCGCGTAGTTCTTCGGAGCGATCTCCGTAGGAGCTGCCAACGGGACGCCCACCGCAGCGGTAGAAGACGAGGGGGAAGGCTTTTTCAACCCATTCCTTCGTCGAAATCCGTTCGCCATCCATTGTTGAGTAATCACGAACAGCAAGAAAAGAATCGCAGCAAGTCCTATGTGTCACGAGCAGGCACCACGGGTTGTTTACTTTTTGGTGGGGTGGAGGGCTTTTGGGGATGCATTATAGCACAGGCCGTGACTACGTTTTTCCGTTGGTTGATGCTGCGTATCGCACGCTTTTTATATTTGTTTATTTATAGAAGTATAACTAATTGAAAGCGCCTATGAATTAATTCCAAGAAAGCGCCCCTCTCTACCAACATGAAGCTCGTTGCCAATGTATAAAGATCGTTTCGACATCAAAAACAACAGTAATAGCGGATTTCAAATTGTAACCTCCCCATTGTTCTATCTCCGATTCATAACTAGAACATGCAGCCGATAATGGAGACAGATATATAGAAAGTGTGCAGTGAGGGATCTTTCTAGGTAGCCAGTCTTTACTTAACTCGGCCCAAACTTGACTTAGCCCAAGCAATGCCCAAAGACTCCCATGCCTTTCTTGGTCGGACCAACCCAACCGGCGATTTCCGACAAGTCTTTCTTCATTTTTAGAGCAAGAAGCGGAACTACAGGGATGAAATGAAAAGTGTTTCTTACGATTACGCCCAACAGCCCACTTGAACAATTTGCCATTCTACCATTGATTCCTATGAATATAGGAAACTTGTATTTCTCATTCACAAATCCATCTTTGTTTATGCTACTAACTCTCAGTTTGGTCCTACTTTTGGTTCATTTTGTTACTAAAAACGGAGGAGGAAACTCAGTACCAAATGCTTGGCAATCCTTGGTAGAGCTTATTTATGATTTCGTGCCGAACCCGGTAAACGAACAAATAGGTGGTCTTTCCGGAAATGTTAAACAAAAGTTTTCCCCTCGCATCTCGGTCACTTTTACTTTTTCGTTCTTTCGTAATCCCCAGGGTATGATACCTTATAGCTTCACAGTTACAAGTCATTTTCTCATTACTTTGGGTCTCTCATTTTCTATTTTTATTGGCATTACTATAGTGGGATTTCAAAGAAATGGGCTTCATTTTTTAAGCTTCTCATTACCCGCAGGAGTCCCACTGCCGTTAGCACCTTTTTTAGTACTCCTTGAGCTAATCCCTCATTGTTTTCGCGCATTAAGCTCAGGAATACGTTTATTTGCTAATATGATGGCCGGTCATAGTTCAGTAAAGATTTTAAGTGGGTCCGCTTGGACTATGCTATGTATGAATGATCTTTTATATTTTATAGGAGATCCTGGTCCTTTATTTATAGTTCTTGCATTAACCGGTCCGGAATTAGGTGTAGCTATATCACAAGCTCATGTTTCTACGATCTCAATCTGTATTTACTTGAATGATGCTACAAATCTCCATCAAAGTGGTTATTTATTTATAATTGAACAAAAGCGAGGAGCGAAGCCGCTTTACCGAGTTTACGAGGTGAAGGAGCGAGAACTTCCCCCGGATCGAAACAAAAAAGATTCCGAGCACGTCTGGTCAAAGTCTATCTTGTCTTTACCACGAGTCATTTTCCTTGGCTAACAATAATGAAAGTTTTGCACCGCGGGTTCTTCCATTTTCTTTCTCCCTCATAGAGGAAATAAGTAAAGTGGTATACTATATTTATCCGCTTATTGGAACTCCTTCTAATGACCTATGCATTCTGTTATCATTTCCAGTTGGACGAGCCATTAATCCAATTTGAGGAAGAAACTCACTCTTTCCATTTTTTTTTAGGGCAGTCGCCCTTTACTTTTTTAGGGGCTTGGAGCAGATGAAGCCTTCCTTCTTTTCTTTCTTCTCGGTCCGCTTTGGCTCCTGATCTTGAGCTCGCTGTTCTTGGCCTCAGGCTTGGCTTCTTTTCTTGGAGTCCTTGCCTTTTCGAGACTTTAGGCCCTTGCCCTTGGCCTGGTCTCGACTCCCCCTGGCTAAGTACTTTCAATCTAGCGGGCTAGCTGCCTGTGCCGCCCCTAAATCTTGGACATTTTGGCGCAGGTTGGAGCCCCTTCATGAAATCGAAGAGCCGGTCCTCTTCCGTCATATCCAAAATGTCCAGGGAGAACTACGAAAGATGGCCTTCACCTACTCGCGTATGGGGCCTGTTTGCTTCAGGCTCATCAACATGGCGGACCACAACCGGGCAGGAACCCTCCATTCCGCCTGAAACTCGTCCCCAAAATGGATCTAATTGGACTTCACGCTCTGCGTTCTTTACGTCTTTTGGTCCGCCACCAGAACTTGGCTGAACCATCAAGATAGATGGCAGCCGTATTCACCGACGCCTCCTCGGACTACGTCCGACAAGCCGCTCCATATCCCAAGAGTCTTCGATCCTTAGCATCTCGGGACGAATGCCTTTGGTTTCGCTTGATTCGAACCATCTACGTCGAGCCACTGCTTACGGCCTTCTTTAGTATGGTGACCTCACCCCTAATCTCTAAAGCTTGCCACCCCTATATATTAGTCAAGCTCGAAACACTTCCACGACCCCCTGTCCTTGGCCTTCCATCATGGTCCGCCTAACCAGATGATTATGAATTACTTCTAGTTAATATTCTATTAAATAAGTTTTAATAGATAGAATATTAAACTTGGTAAAATAAAAAGAGAAAATCTCAAATCACGGAGTTGCGCGAAATCCATGCTATTTTCATGCAACCGCTACAAGATCAACAATTCCATAAGCTTGGGCTTCTGTTGCTGACATAAAAACATCTCTTTCCATGTCTTCGGATACAACCCATAAAGGTTTACCCGTTCTTTGTACATAAACCCTTGTGAGGGTTTCGCGCAGTTTCAGCAGTTCTTTCGCTTCCAGGATAAATTATCCCGTTTGTGCCTCATAAAAAGAACTAGCAGGTTGATGGATCATTACCCTGATGATATAACATAATAAAAGGTTCCTCTATCTCGCATGATGAAAGGAAGAGAAAAGAAAGAAAGATAAAGAATAACAAGCAAAAAAAAGAAAGAATTGAACAACCGTACAGGCATCTTTTGTGCGTTGCATACGGCTCTACAATCAAATTGACCCTTACCTTCCATCAAAGACAGAGAAAAATAGGATCTATCAGACCCATATCGGTAAATGATCAAATTACCACCCTTCCTTTCCAAGGAGTTTCAAAATACTATGATGGCTCCGTTGCTTTATATATTTATGATTTTTTTTGTCTGTGATTCAGCAATCCCAAAGTTTCTTTTTGAGCCGATCTTATAAAATAAGGAAAAAATCATCTTATTTTCTTTTTGATTTTCGCACTCTTTCATAACATATGTTAAAAGTCCTCTAGTGTGAAAACAAAAAAGTTTGTGACGCTGAACTGGACTCCCGATAGATAAGATAAAATCGGAAATACCTTTAATCTCATACTACTCTTTCGATACATAATCTAATGTTTTGAAAAAACAATCAAAAACTTTCTCATATCGAATTCAAAGTGCCATGCTATTATTACTTAATATTCATATTTCATATGGCGAAGGCATAGTCTTTTTTTTTTCTCTCAAATAAAAACCTCATTGGCGCCAAGCGTGAGGGAATGCTAGACGTTTGGTAATTTCTCCTCCGACTAGGATAAAAGATCCCATTGAAGCGGCTAATCCCATGCATATTGTATGTACATCTGGTCGCACAAATTGCATAGTATCATAAATAGCTACTCCGGGTATTACCCATCCGCCAGGAGAGTTTATAAACAAATACAGATCTTTGGTATCATCCTCGATACTGAGATATACCATAAGACCAATAAGCTGATTCGATATTTCACTATCAACCTCTTGGCCTAAAAAAAGTCATCTTTCTCGATAAAGTCGGTTGATTAGGGTAAAGTTGTATCCCTTAGGAACCGTACATGCATCTTTTGACGCATACGGTTCAAAAAAGAAAAAAAGAAATCCCTTTTGAAAATAAACCACTAATATTAGGTACTCTTTTAGGTCCGTGTAAGGCGGAGGGAATGAAGGGACCTGCAGGAGGCTGAAAAGCCGTAGTGCGCTAGCGCTAGCGAGTTAGCGCAACAACTTAGTGTCTTGTTTTCTTCGCTGCTTCTTTTTTTTTACATTTAAACGAAAGCGGTTGTTAATGCTTGTAGCTTGCTTCTGTCCTTAGTCAATTTTGGACTGAAGCTGTTCTGACTGCCGTATATTTTTTGAACCGAATACCTTCCCACGAAAGAAGAGTATGGCATCTCTGGTCTGTCTCTTTTTGAGAGAAGATTTTCTACCTCGCTTTACTATGAAGAGCTTCGAGTCTATCGGGAGAGGATGTGGTGGTAACCCCCGCAGCTTCGTCTAGAGCCGGGCGTCCAGCCGTGTAGGAAGACTCACCCTAGCCACTATAGTGACCCCACCCTCCATCCACTTCCCCTTTTCCGTGTGCCCAAAAGCCCGCCCGGTTTATGAGCCCCTTTCCGATTCCCTCACCCAATCTCATGAGAAGCAAGCCCAGCAGGCCCTGCCTTAACCTGTCCCCAGACAGCCAGCCCTCACCAGGCTGCTGGCATTGCTAAATGCTCCGCCACGAAGTAAGCTCTCCCGAATACGACAGATGCGGAAGTGGCTAAAGAAGTCGGAGGAAGAAAGTAGTTGGACAACTGTATACACGAGGGTACATTAGTCTTATAGGAATTGGCAACATTGACAGAAAGGGGAAGGGGTAGGAATACACTTTTTTAGGTGTAGCTATACTAAAGTAGTCGGCCTAACCTTCGGTTCCCGTAACCAAGTTTTTCTTTCTCACTCCTTATGTACTTTTTCTTACTTCATCCATACTTTTTGACTTTTTCTGAAGTGTGGGGCAAACGGCGCCCTCTACTTCTACTTCTAACTAAAGGCGAACAGCCGGCATTGCAAGCAAATAGAGAGCCCCCGCCCGTTTGAGCCGTTGCGAGCCGGAAAGCGTACCGGCAGTTTGAGTCGCGAAAGGGCCGCTTAATTCTATTTTGGATTCTAAAATAATAGATATAATTATAATATTCTATATCTATCTATAAACAATCAAAAAAGAAAAATATATAAATAAAGAAAATCCTTTTTCTTTTATCAAATTGTTCATTCCTGGGAAGAGGAAGAAGCAGATAGAGCAAAGGCCTCCTCTTTCCGTCCGCTCTTCCCGAAGTGAGCGAATTGCATGTAGAGATCCGTAGGGGCTTATAGTTTAATTGGTTGAAACGTACCGCTCATAACGGTTATATTGTAGGTTCGAGCCCTACTAAGCCTACCACCCCTTTCTCTTCACCTGATACAAGGCAGTCGAAGTCCCCGCCACCCTGCAGATCTCAATCTAGCGACGGCACCTGGAACCACACTGCTGCCGCTGCCCTTCGGGCACGCCTCCTACGCTTATCACTGACCTACGCTCTTGCAGCATGCCCCCTTCGGGCAATACGGCTTTCGTAATACGCGAAGCAGCTGAGCGATAGCTCTTCGATCGCTATATTCTTGCGATAGCGAAGGGTCGAAGAGCGAAGTTACGGCTTTAGGCGAAGAGCGATAGCGAAACCCTTAAGTCTTATTATTTTGTTCCCGAACAACGATCATTCATTACGGCCGGCCCGACCAAACACTGAAAGCCCGGTCCGGGCAAGCTATATTATGGAACTGATCTGACCGAACTGGGTCTAATGGAACAAGATCTCGATCTCAATAAGGAATTGGAATCTGGAAGGGCCGGCAAGAATCAATGCGATAGCGAGGTTGAGCAGTAGCGAGGGGCAATAGCGAAGGCGTGGTTCATCCTCTAAGAGAGAGTAGATGCGAAGGTTCGGATCGAAGATCTTCGCGAGACGGCCCATGAATCTCGAGAATCGAGCGTGGGGCTTGAAGACCCTACCGCATTCCGGCCCCGGGGCACCATAGCATGTCGGGAATAAGGGGGGACATACTGGACGTAACCACTCCCTTGGTTGGGGGCTGTGCCGCCCCTATCCTTTAAATTGATGGATTCCCAGGTCTTTTTGACTCTCACTGTTGGAAGATTATTGAAGACGACCTGGCCTGGTCAGGGCGGTTCACAATTTCTTTGCTGAAGGCGCTGTTAAGCCCTCAAATTCAAATTGAATTGCCCTTATTCCGAATTCCGAAATAAGTCCTTCACATTTTCACCAATTCCGACCTACCTTTTTTATTGTTGGGATATTTGAAGGAGAGCTTTGTCACTTTTTCTTAAAAAATCTCTCTAGCTCGAAGAATGAGTTGGATTCTCCCTAGAATCATTTTTAAGGAACAAGGGGCTTTTGTGATAAATAGCGGAATTTTATACATGGATGTTTATGTTATGTAATGAACACTTTGGAGTGCTTGTGGATGGTGTGCCACATGGGTACTTTCCAGCTTCTCGAGGGCTGCGACAAGGGTTCCAAACCTAGCCTGTTGATTTTAGCGGAAGAAGTGCTAAGCCGGGGCCCACAGGAGTTGGTATCATTGAAAATGATAACACCTTACCATGGTTCGAGATCGTGCCCAGCACTCTCTCACTTTATCTTTGCGAACGATGTTCTAATATTATATAATGGCCATAAACGGAAAAGAAGCTGATTGTAATGTTGTAATGGCCAAAAGGTCAATTTCGATAAGAGCCAGTGCTTCCTCTCGAACAGAGCTCCTCGCAGAAATTCCAGATCATTGAAGAGGAATCCAAAAAAGTAGTTTTCC